CTAGATTGTATAATGACACTAAAAAAAATTACTTGCCTAAAATGTATGATCCCATTTTGAATGGGTCATATCGTGGAACAATCAAAAAAAATTTTTCAACTTCAATCAGAAATAAAATTTCGTTAGAAAATTTCATAGAGACAATGGAAATAAATAAGATTCATAATATCCTTCTTCCTGATACTGATTACCAAGAGTTTGAACAGAAAATAGATCCATTTGACAAAAAAATATTTTCAACAGAAATTAGTCATTTATTTACTTTAATCAGTAAATTTGATAGAGAATCAGGATCGAGTTTAAATTTGAAGGGCCTTTCTTTATTTTCAGAAAAAGAAAAAGGAAGAAGTGGTTCAGAAAATGAAGCAAAACTTCTAAAATTTTTATTAAATGCAATTCTAACTGGCCCTAATGGTCACAAAATAAAAAAAAAATCTTTTGGAATAAAAGAAATCAGTAAAAAAGTCCCTCGATGGTCATACAAACTTATCACCGAGTTGGAACAACAGTCGGGCGTAGTTCAAGAAGGCTTACCGGTAGGACATCAGATTCGTTCAAGAAAAACTGACGATGTAGTAATTTTTACTCCTAACAAATGGAATGCTGATAATTTTGATCAAATAGACCTGGTATATACGATAGAATATTCGCAAGAATCGGATTTTCGTCGAGACATAATCAAAGGTTCTATGCGTGCTCAAAGGCGTAAAACTATTATTTGGAAACTGTTTCAAGCAAATGCGCATTCCCCACTTTTTTTGGACAGAAGAAAAAAATCCCTTTTTTTTTCTTTTGATATCTCCGAACTGATGAAACTTCTTTTTATAAATTGGATGGGTAAAGGGGCAGAATTAAAAGATTATAAAGAAGAACAGACAAAAAGAAGAGAGAAACAAGAGGAGAACAAAATAAAGGAAAAAGCGCGGATAGAAATCCCGGAAATATGGGATTCCGTTCCATTTTCGCAAACAACAAGAAGTTTTATATTACTAATTCAATCGATGCTTAGAAAATATATTATATTACCTTCATTGATAATAGTTAAAAATATTGGGCGTATCTTATTATTCCAACCCCCTGAGTGGTCTGAGGATTTTCAGGAATGGAAGAGAGAAAAGCATATTAAATGTACCTATAACGGTGTTCAATTATCAGAAAAAGAATTTCCCGAAAATTGGTTAACAGAAGGTATTCAGATAAAAATACTATTTCCCTTCTGTTTGAAACCTTGGTACAGATCTAAGCCTAAGTTGCGGCCCTCTTATAGAGGTCTAAAGAAAGAGCAAAAAAAAGATAATTTTTGTTTTTTAACGGCTGGTGGAATGGAAACTGACCTTCCTTTTGGTTCTCCCCGAAAAATACCTTCCTTTTTTGAGCCCATTTTTAAGGATTTTCTAGCTCTAAGAGTTTTAATAAGAAGAACAAAAAATTTTCTACAAGGCTCAAAAGAAACAAAAAGGGGGTTTATCAAAAACGTTTTATTTCTGTTTCTAAAAAGAATAAAAAAAGAGCTCTCAAAAGTAAATACAACTCTATTATTTAGATTGAAAGAAGTATATGAATCCGGTGAAACTAACCAAGAAAAAGGTTCTATAATCAGCAATCAGACAATTCATGACTCGTTTAATAAAATTCGATCTACAGATTGGACAAATTATTCACTGAGAGAAAAAAAAATTAAAAATCTAACTGATAGAACAAGCACAATCAGAAAGAAAATAAAGAGTATTACAAAAGAAAAAAAAAAAGGAACTCCAGGAATAAAAAGTAGTCCTAATAAAACAAGTTATAATGTAGAATCGCCAAAAGATATTTGGCAAATATTAAAAAGAAGAAATACTCGATTAATCTGTAAATTACAGGTTTTTCTAAAAATTTTCATTGAAAAAATATACATAGATATCTTTCTATATATCATTAATATTGCCAGAATGTATACACAACTTGTTCTTGAATCAACAAAAAAAATTATTCAAAAAAAAAAATATAAATACATTTACAATAATGAAACAAAACAAGAAACAATTAATAAAACAAATAAAAATACAATTCACTTTATTTCGACTATAAAAAAGTCACTTTATACTATTAGGAATAGTAAGAAAAATTCACATCTTTTTTTTGACTTATCCTCCTTGTCGCAAGCATATGTATTTTACAAATTATCACAAACCCGAGTTATTAATTTGTATAAGTTAAGATCTGTTCTTGAATATCATGGAACATCTTTTTTTCTTAAGACTGCAATAAAGGATTCTTTTGGAACACAAGGAATATTTCATTCCGAATTAGGGCATACGAAATTTCCAAGTTCTGGAACGAATCAATGGAAAAACTGGTTAAGAGGTCATTATCAATACAATTTATCTCAGATTAGATGGTCTGGATTAATACCACAAAAATGGCGAAATACAATCAATCAACGCCGTATAACTCAAAAAAAAGATTTAACAAAATGGGATTCAAAAGACCGATTACTTCATTACAAAAAACAAAACGA